GTCCCTGTAGCTTACAACCCAAAGCATGGCTCTGAAGCTGCCAAGACGGATAGACATCTTCCCGGGGACAAAAGACTTAGTCCTAACCTTACAGTTGGCCCCTATTAGACATATACATGCAAGTATCTGCGCCCCAGTGTAAATGCCCTCAACCTCCCCAATGAGACAAGAGGAGCGGGCATCAGGCTCGCCGCACTATAACCGTAGGCTGCCAAAGACGCCTTGCTCAGCCACCCCCCCACGGGCAATCAGCAGTAATTAACATTAAGCAATGAGCGAAAGCTTGACTTAGCCATAGTAGAGATTAAGGGTTGGTAAATCTTGTGCCAGCCACCGCGGTCACACAAGGAACCCAAGTCAACTGTTATCCGGCGTAAAGAGTGGGTACCACCTATCACAAGACTATAGCCAAAATGTAATTAAGCTGTCGCAAGCTTAGACTACACACAGGACCACCAACTATAGTCGCAACGACCAACACTCCCCCACGAAAGCTAGGACACAAACTGGGATTAGATACCCCACTATGCCTAGCCCTAAATCTAGATGCTTCCATCCACCAAAGCATCCGCCCGAGAACTACGAGCATAAACGCTTGAAACTCTAAGGACTTGGCGGTGCTCTAAACCCACCTAGAGGAGCCTGTTCTATAATCGATGACCCACGCTACACCCAACCCCCTCTTGCAGAGCAGCCTACATACCGCCGTCGCCAGCCCACCTTCCCTGAAAGTACCACAGCCGGCACAACAGTCCCCCACTAATAAGACAGGTCAAGGTATAGCCCATGAGGGGGCAGAAATGGGCTACATTACCTAACTTAGGTTACACGAAAGGGGCCATGAAAGCTGTCCCCGGAAGGCGGATTTAGTAGTAAAGGGGGACAATAATACTCCCTTTAAACAGGCCCTGGAGCACGTACATACCGCCCGTCACCCTCCTCGCAAGCCCATTCCACAGCATAATTAATACCACACACTCGCTGAAGATGAGGTAAGTCGTAACAAGGTAAGTGTACCGGAAGGTGCACTTAGCATACCAAGGCGTAGCTAAAACTAAAGCACTCAGCTTACACCTGAAAGATACCTACACCCGACAGGTCGCCTTGAAAGCCAACTCTAGCCCTACCACAACCATAACATAACAACAAAACCCCACTCAGTACATAAACTAAAACATTCTATAAACCTAGTATAGGAGATAGAAAAGTAACCATAAGGCGCCATAGAGATCTCGTACCGTAAGGGAATGATGAAATACTAGTGAAAACCAAAGCAACAAGCAGCAAAGATTACCCCTTGTACCTTTTGCATCATGATTTAGCAAGAACACCCAAGCAAAGTGCCCTTAAGTCTGCCCCCCGAAACTCAAGCGAGCTACTTGCAAGCAGCTACCATGAGCGAACCCGTCTCTGTTGCAAAAGAGTGGGATGACTTGCCAGTAGAGGTGAAAAGCCAAACGAGCTGAGTGATAGCTGGTTGTCCACAAAACGGGTTTAAGCCCCCCCTTGACTACTCCGAATGGAGAACAAATAAACCCCAAATGTAGAACTCAAGAGTAATTTAAAGGGGGTACAGCCCCTTTAAAAAAGAACTCAACCTTACCTAGTGGATAAGCCAACCCTACATTCAACCTGTGGGCCCTCAAGCAGCCACCAACAAAGAGTGCGTCAAAGCTCGCAACCCAAAAAATATGAAAACACCACGAATCCCTTAATGCTAGTGGACTAACCTATGCCTATAGGAGCATTAATGCTAGAATGAGTAATTTGGGATTTTTCCCTCCAGGCGCAAGCTTACATAACAATTAACAGACCTGATACATCCAACCCATGACCAAGTATCAAACCCACTGTTGACCCCACACCGGAGCGCCCATAAGAAAGATTTAAACCTGCAAAAGGAACTAGGCAAACTACAGGCCCGACTGTTTACCAAAAACATAGCCTTCAGCAAAACAAGTATTGAAGGTGATGCCTGCCCAGTGACATCACGTTTAACGGCCGCAGTATCCTAACTGTGCGAAGGTAGCGCAATCAATTGTCCCATAAATCGGGACTTGTATGAACGGCTAAACGAGGTCTTAACTGTCTCTTGCAGGTAATCAATGAAATTGATCTCCTCGTGCAAAAGCGAGGATGAGCCCATAAGACGAGAAGACCCTGTGGAACTTAAAGATCAGGGGCCACCTGACACCAACTACAACCTACCAGGAATACCAATTTACCCACGCTGGCTCCCATCTTTTGGTTGGGGCGACCTTGGAGAAAAATAAAACCTCCAAACACAGGATCAAAAATCCTTACTAAGAGCAACCCCTCAACGTACTACAAAGCAACCAGACCCAATACAATTGATCAATGGACCAAGCTACCCCAGGGATAACAGCGCAATCCCCCTCAAGAGCCCGTATCGACAGGGGGGTTTACGACCTCGATGTTGGATCAGGACATCCTAATGGTGCAGCCGCTATTAAGGGTTCGTTTGTTCAACGATTAATAGTCCTACGTGATCTGAGTTCAGACCGGAGTAATCCAGGTCGTTTCTATCTATGCATGTATTTTTCCCAGTACGAAAGGACCGGAAAAATAGGGCCAACACTACTAAGCGCGCCCTCCCCCCAAGCAATGAAACCAACTAAACTGCCTAAAGGGACCAAACTCACTCCCACACATCCTATAAAAGGACGCTAGAGTGGCAGAGCCCGGTAAATGCAAAAGGCTTAAACCCTTTACCCAGAGGTTCAAATCCTCTCCCTAGCTAAAACATTAATGACTCTAACCCCCATAACCTTACTCACCATAGCCCTGTCCTACATAATCCCCATCCTAATTGCAGTAGCCTTCTTAACCCTAATTGAGCGCAAAATCCTAAGCTACATACAAGCCCGCAAGGGCCCCAATGTAGTAGGACCCTTCGGGCTCCTCCAACCAATTGCAGACGGCATCAAACTATTCATCAAAGAGCCAATTCGACCATCCACCTCCTCACCATTATTATTTATAATAACACCAATACTAGCCCTAACCCTAGCGCTCATGATTTGAATCCCACTACCCCTGCCCATACCACTCGCCGATTTAAACCTTGGAATTTTATTCCTCCTCTCCATATCAAGTCTAGCAGTATATTCCATCCTATGATCAGGATGAGCCTCAAATTCAAAATACGCCCTAATCGGGGCCTTACGAGCAGTCGCACAGACAATTTCGTATGAAGTAACATTAGCCATTATCTTATTATCCATTATTATTCTAAGCGGGAACTATACACTAAACACACTTTCCATCACCCAAGAACCTATATTTCTCCTGCTATCTTCATGACCACTAGCAATAATATGATACATCTCCACCCTAGCTGAAACCAATCGTGCCCCCTTTGATTTAACAGAGGGAGAATCAGAGCTAGTATCCGGATTTAATGTAGAATACGCCGCAGGCCCATTCGCCTTATTCTTCCTGGCTGAATATGCTAACATCATACTAATAAATGCCCTAACTACCATCCTATTCCTAAACCCCAGCCTACTAAACCCACCAGCCGAATTATATCCACTGATTCTAGCCCTAAAAACCCTACTACTCTCATCCGGATTTTTATGGGTCCGCGCCTCCTATCCACGATTCCGGTACGATCAACTCATGCATCTTCTATGAAAGAACTTCCTCCCATTGACCCTAGCACTGTGCCTTTGACACACCAGCCTACCAATCTGCTACGCAGGCCTGCCTCCATCCTTGAGGAAATGTGCCTGAATGTAAGGGTCACTATGATAAAGTGAACATAGAGGTAAACCAGTCCTCTCATTTCCTAACATTAGAAAAGTAGGAGTCGAACCTACACAAAAGAGATCAAAACTCTTCATACTTCCCGTATATTATTTTCTAGTAAGGTAAGCTAACAAAGCTATCGGGCCCATACCCCGAAAATGATGGTTTAACCCCTTCCCATACTAATTAACCCCCTAACCAAATTAGCCTCATATTTTAGTCTACTCCTAGGCACTACCATTACAATCACAAGTAATCACTGAGCAATAGCTTGAACCGGACTAGAAATCAACACCCTCGCCATCATCCCACTAATCTCAAAGCTCCACCACCCCCGAGCCATCGAAGCCACAGTCAAATATTTCTTAACCCAAGCAGCAGCCTCAACCCTAATTTTATTCTCTAGCACAATTAATGCATGAATATGCGGCCAATGAGGCCTAACTCAAATATCAACCCCAACAGCCTGCATCCTACTAACAACTGGCATCGCAATAAAATTAGGACTTGTCCCATTCCACTTTTGATTCCCAGAAGTCCTACAAGGCTCATCACTTACTACAGCCCTCCTTCTATCAACAGTAATAAAACTACCCCCCATCACCCTCCTGTACCTAACCTCAAATACCATAAACCACACACTCCTAACCACCATAGCCCTACTATCAATCGCACTCGGGGGCTGGGCCGGACTTAACCAAACCCAACTACGAAAAATCCTAGCCTTTTCATCCATCTCGCACTTAGGATGAATAGTTATCATTATCATGTACAACCCAAAACTAACTCTACTAACCTTCTACTTATATTCAATCATAACCTCCACCGTATTCATATCACTTAATACTACTAAAACTATGAAACTATCGATAATACTCTCCTCATGAACAAAAACCCCATCACTCAACGCAGCCCTAATACTAACTCTGCTATCACTCGCAGGACTACCACCACTAACCGGCTTCTTACCCAAATGACTTATCACCCAAGAACTTATCAAACAAGAAATAACCCCAATAGCTACAATCATTATTATATTATCATTACTGAGCCTATTTTTCTACTTACGCTTAGCCTACCACTCAACAATTACTCTCCCCCCCAACACCACCAACCACATAAAACTATGACACACCCACAAATCTACAAATACAAAAACTGGGATCTTAACCTCAATATCCCTACTCCTCCTACCACTCTCACCCCTAATCCTAGCCGCAACCTAGAAACTTAGGATAACCCCAAACCGAGGGCCTTCAAAGCCCTAAACAAGAGTTTAACTCTCTTAGTTTCTGCTAAAGTCCGTAGAACTCTATTCTACATCACCTGAATGCAACTCAGACACTTTAATTAAGCTAGGACTTTCTGAGCAGATGGGCTTTGACCCCATAAACTCCTAGTTAACAGCTAGGCGCTTAACACCATCAAGCTCCTGCCCACTAAGGCCCCGGCACGCTATTAACGCACATCCCTGAGCTTGCAACTCAATATGAATTTCACCACAGGGCCGATAAGAAGGGGAATTAAACCCCTGTAAAAAGGACTACAGCCTAACGCCTAAACACTCAGCCATCTTACCTATGACTTTTATCAACCGATGATTATTCTCAACCAACCACAAAGATATTGGTACCCTATACCTGATTTTTGGGGCATGGGCCGGAATAGTGGGTACAGCCCTTAGCCTCTTAATCCGTGCGGAACTAGGACAACCAGGAACCCTCCTGGGCGACGACCAGATCTACAATGTAGTCGTCACCGCCCATGCTTTCGTAATAATCTTCTTCATGGTCATACCGATTATAATCGGAGGCTTCGGAAACTGATTAGTCCCATTAATAATCGGCGCACCAGACATGGCATTCCCCCGTATAAATAACATAAGCTTTTGACTACTCCCACCCTCCTTTCTTCTTCTAATAGCCTCCTCCACAGTTGAAGCCGGGGCCGGCACAGGATGAACAGTCTACCCCCCCTTAGCCGGCAATCTCGCCCATGCTGGAGCCTCTGTTGATCTAGCAATCTTCTCACTTCACCTGGCCGGAATTTCCTCTATCCTAGGGGCAATCAATTTTATCACAACAGCTATCAACATAAAACCCCCATCACTGTCACAATACCAAACCCCACTATTTGTCTGATCAGTACTAATCACTGCCGTACTACTCCTTCTATCCCTGCCAGTTTTAGCAGCCGGCATCACAATACTTCTGACCGACCGAAACCTGAACACCACCTTCTTCGACCCAGCAGGAGGAGGAGACCCAATCCTATACCAACACTTATTCTGATTCTTCGGACACCCAGAAGTATACATCCTAATCCTCCCAGGATTTGGAATCATCTCACATGTAGTAGCATATTACTCAGGAAAAAAAGAACCCTTCGGATACATGGGTATAGTCTGAGCCATATTATCCATCGGATTCCTAGGCTTCATCGTATGAGCACACCACATATTCACAGTAGGAATAGACGTAGACACCCGAGCATACTTCACATCAGCCACAATAATCATTGCTATTCCAACCGGCATTAAGGTATTCAGCTGATTAGCCACCCTGCACGGAGGAATTATCAAATGAGACCCACCTATACTATGAGCTCTGGGATTCATCTTCCTATTCACAGTCGGAGGATTAACAGGCATTGTACTAGCTAACTCCTCACTAGACATTGCCCTACATGATACATACTATGTAGTAGCCCACTTCCACTACGTACTGTCAATAGGAGCCGTATTCGCTATTCTAGCCGGATTTACCCACTGATTCCCACTATTCACAGGATTCACCTTAAATCCCACATGAGCTAAAGCCCACTTTGGAGTAATATTCATTGGTGTAAACCTAACATTCTTCCCACAACACTTCCTAGGACTCGCCGGCATGCCCCGCCGATACTCTGACTATCCCGACGCCTACACCCTATGAAACACCCTATCATCTATTGGCTCCCTGATCTCCATGGTAGCAGTAATCATGCTAATATTTATCATCTGAGAAGCCTTCTCATCAAAACGAAAAGTCATACAACCCGACACAACTACAACCAACATTGAATGAATCCACGGCTGCCCACCTCCTTACCACACCTTCGAAGAACCTGCCTTTGTCCAAGTACAAGAAAGGAAGGAGTCGAACCCTCACACGCTGGTTTCAAGCCAACCGCATTAGCCACTCATGCTTCTTTCTTCTATGAGGTGTTAGTAAATAACATTACACAATCTTGTCAAGATTGCATAACGGGTGAAAACCCCGTACACCTCTAATGGCTAACCACTCCCAATTCGGATTTCAAGACGCCTCCTCCCCCATCATAGAAGAACTAGTAGAATTCCACGACCATGCCTTAATAGTTGCCCTAGGAATCTGCAGCCTAGTACTATACATCCTATCCCTTATACTTATAGAAAAACTATCCTCTAACACCGTCGACGCTCAAGAAGTTGAACTAATCTGAACTATCCTACCAGCCATCGTCCTCATCCTTCTTGCCCTACCATCACTACAAATCCTATACATAATAGACGAAATCGATGAACCAGACCTTACCCTAAAAGCCATCGGCCACCAATGATACTGAACCTACGAATACACAGACTTTAAGGACCTATCATTTGACTCCTACATAACCCCCTCATCAGAACTCCCAAACGGACACTTCCGACTACTAGAAGTAGATCACCGAGTCGTAATTCCAATAGAATCCCCCATCCGCATCATCATTACTGCGGACGATGTCCTGCACTCATGAGCTATCCCGACCTTAGGAGTAAAAACAGACGCCATCCCAGGCCGACTTAACCAAACATCCCTAATCACCACACGACCAGGAATCTTCTACGGCCAATGCTCTGAAATCTGTGGGGCCAACCACAGCTACATACCCATCGTACTAGAATCCACCCCCCTTTCCAACTTCGAGAGCTGATCCTCCCTCCTATCCTCCTAATCATTAAGAAGCTATGCTACAAGCGTTAGCCTTTTAAGCTAAAGAAAGAGGAATCCACCCTCCTTAATGATATGCCACAACTAAACCCAAACCCATGGTTCTTCATCATGATACTATCATGATTTACTTACTCCTTAATAATTCAACCCAAACTACTAACATTCACTACAACCAACTCCCCATCCGATAAAACAACATACATCAAGACCACCCCATGAACCTGACCATGAACCTAAGCTTCTTTGACCAATTCTCAAGCCCGCATCTTCTAGGAATCCCTCTAGTACTGCTTGCAATACTATTCCCAGCCATCTTAATCCCATCATCAAACAGCCGATGACTTACCAACCGCCTTTCAACCCTACAATCATGACTCTTACTCCTAATCACAAAACAACTAATAATTCCCCTAGACAAAAAAGGGCATAAATGAGCCATCATCCTAACATCACTAATAATATTCCTACTATTAATCAATCTCCTAGGCCTATTGCCCTACACATTTACCCCAACAACCCAACTATCAATAAACATAGCCCTAGCAATCCCACTATGACTAGCCACCCTCCTTACTGGACTACGAAATCAACCCTCCGCCTCTCTAGGACACCTACTTCCAGAAGGTACTCCAACTCCCCTAATCCCCGCCCTAATCATAATCGAAACCACCAGCCTCCTCATCCGCCCCTTGGCCTTAGGGGTCCGCCTAACAGCAAATCTAACCGCAGGCCACTTACTAATCCAACTAATCTCTACTGCCACCGTAGTTCTGCTACCCATTATACCAACAGTCTCAATCCTAACTGCCCTAATCCTACTCCTTCTAACCATCCTAGAAGTAGCAGTAGCTATAATCCAGGCCTATGTATTTGTCCTGCTACTAAGCCTATATTTACAAGAAAACATTTAATGGCCCACCAAGCTCACTCCTACCACATAGTAGATCAAAGCCCCTGACCAATTTCCGGCGCAGCCGCCGCTCTCCTACTCACATCAGGATTAACCATATGATTCCACCATAACTCCATCCTCCTACTCACCCTAGGACTCGTATCCACAATACTTGTTATAGCCCAATGATGACGAGACATTGTACGAGAAAGCACATTCCAAGGCCACCATACCCCAACCGTCCAAAAAGGGCTCCGATACGGGATGGTCCTATTCATTACATCAGAAGTATTCTTCTTCCTGGGCTTCTTCTGGGCATTCTTCCACTCCAGCCTCGCCCCCACCCCAGAACTAGGAGGACAATGACCCCCCACCGGAATTCATCCACTAAACCCACTAGAAGTACCCCTACTAAATACAGCTATCCTTCTAGCCTCAGGGGTAACAGTAACCTGAGCCCACCACAGCATCACAGAAGGCAACCGCAAACAAGCAATCCAAGCCCTAACAACAACCATCCTCCTAGGCCTCTACTTCACCGCCTTACAGGCCACAGAATACTACGAAGCACCATTCTCTATCGCAGATAGTGTCTACGGATCCACCTTCTTCGTAGCCACAGGATTCCACGGATTACATGTAATTATCGGATCCTCATTTCTAGCAATCTGCCTCCTACGTCTAATTAAATTCCATTTCACATCAAACCATCACTTCGGATTTGAAGCCGCCGCCTGATATTGACACTTCGTAGATGTCATCTGATTATTCCTCTACATATCCATTTACTGATGAGGATCCTACTCTTCTAGTATACTAATTACAATCGACTTCCAATCTATAGAATCTGGTAAAACCCCAGAGAAGAGTAATGAATATAATTACCCTAATACTATCCTCCTCATTAGCCTTAAGCATCATCCTAATCCTACTAAACCTATGACTTACCCAAATTAACCCAGATTCAGAGAAACTATCCCCATACGAATGCGGCTTCGACCCACTAGGATCAGCTCGCCTACCATTTTCCATCCGATTTTTCCTCAGTAGCCATCCTATTCTTACTATTCGACTTAGAAATCGCCCTACTCCTGCCCCTCCCATGAGCCACCCAATTACAATCCCCAATCACTACACTAACCTGAGCCTCCTTCATCATTACCATACTAACATTAGGACTAATCTATGAATGAACCCAAGGAGGCCTAGAATGAGCAGAAAGACATCAGAGAGCTAGTTTAACCAAAACAGTTGATTTCGACTCAACAAATCATAGCAACCACCTATGGCTTTCTCAATGTCATTCCACCACCTATGTTTCTACTCCGCCTTCTCCCTAAGCACCCTAGGATTAGCCTTTCACCGAGCCCACCTCGTCTCCGCCCTACTATGCCTAGAAAGCATGATATTATCTATATACATCTCTCTATCGATCTGACCAGTAGAAAACCACACAACACCATTCACTATTATTCCCATACTAATACTCACCTTCTCTGCTTGCGAAGCTGGCACAGGACTAGCCACCCTAGTAGCCTCCACACGAACCCATGGCTCGGACTACCTACATAACCTGAACCTCCTACAATGCTAAAAATCATCATCCCAACAGTAATACTTCTTCCAACAGCCCTTCTATCCTCACCCAAACACCTATGATCCACCATAACCTCCCACAGCCTATTAATCGCCACACTTAGCTTACTATGACTCACACCAACATACTACCCCCATAAAGCTCTAACCCCATGAACTGGAATCGACCAAATTTCCTCACCCCTGATAACCCTATCCTGTTGACTACTCCCCCTAATACTCATTGCCAGCCAAAACCACCTTACACAAGAACCCCAGCCCCGAAAACAAATCTTCATCACGACACTGATCGCCGTACAACCCTTCATCCTACTGGCATTCTCAACAACCGAACTAATATTATTCTACATTTCATTCGAGGCTACTTTAATCCCCACCCTTATCCTAATCACACGATGAGGAAGCCAGCCAGAACGACTGAATGCTGGAACCTACCTGCTATTCTACACACTAATCAGCTCCCTGCCCCTCCTAGTAGCCCTCCTACACCTACACATACAAACTGGCTCCTTACATATCATAGCACTAAAACTAATTCATCCAAATACATCCAACCCATGAACTACCTTACTATCAGAATTAGCGCTACTTACAGCATTCATAGTTAAAGCCCCCATATACGGACTCCACCTATGGCTCCCCAAAGCACATGTAGAAGCCCCAATTGCAGGCTCGATACTACTAGCAGCCCTACTACTAAAACTTGGGGGCTATGGAATCATTCGAATCACTACATTTATAACCCCCATCTCCTCCTTTATCCTGTACCCATTTTCCGCCCTAGCATTATGAGGTGCATTAATAACCAGCTCCATTTGCCTCCGACAAACGGACCTAAAATCACTTATCGCCTACTCCTCAGTAAGCCACATAGGCCTAGTCATTGCCTCCAGCATAATCCAAACCTACTGATCCCTATCAGGAGCAATAATCCTTATGATTTCACACGGCCTAACCTCCTCCATATTATTCTGCCTAGCCAACACAAACTATGAACGGACCCACAGCCGAATCCTACTACTAACCCGAGGCACCCAATCTATTCTCCCACTAATAGCAACATGATGACTCCTGGCTAACTTAACAAACATAGCCCTGCCACCAACTACCAACCTAATAGCAGAATTAACTATTATAATTTCACTATTTAACTGATCAAACCTAACTATTATTTTAACCGGCGCCGCCACCCTATTAACAGCAGCCTACACCCTATCAATACTACTAACAACTCAACGAGGCCCAACACCAACCCACATCAAACTACTACAAAACTCAAACACACGAGAACACCTCCTAATAGCTCTCCATATTATACCCCTTCTCCTCCTAATCACAAAACCAGAACTTATCTCAGGAGCCCCCTGATGCAAACATAGTTTAAACAAAACACTAGACTGTGATCCTAGAAATAGAAGTTAAAACCTTCTTACTTGCCAAGGAGGTGGCACAACCAATAAGAACTGCTAACTCTTACATCTGGGACTAAACCCCCAGCCTCCTTACACTTTTAAAGGATAACAGCAATCCATTGGCCTTAGGAACCACTCATCTTGGTGCAAATCCAAGTAAAAGTAATAAAACCCACATTACTCCTAACCTCCACAACCCTAACCCTAACCACCCTAGCCACCCCCGTACTCCTCCCCCTATTATCAAAAAATTCAAAGCCCTCCCCCACTACCATCACAAAAACTGTAAAACTAGCATTCTTCCTAAGCCTCATCCCAATAACCACATTCATTCACTCAAACGCAAACAGTATTACCTCTAGCTGAGAATGAAAACTCATCACAAACCTCAAAATTCCAATCAGCCTTAAAATAGACCAATACTCTATAACATTTCTACCAATCGCCCTATTCGTAACCTGATCAATCATGCAATTTTCAACATGATACATAGCCTCAGAACCCAACACTACAAAATTCTTCAACTACCTACTAATCTTTCTAACCGCCATATTAACATTAATCACCGCCAATAACATATTCCTCCTATTTATCGGATGAGAAGGGGTAGGAATCATATCCTTCCTACTCATTGGCTGATGATTCGGGCGAGCAGAAGCTAACACCGCAGCCCTCCAAGCTGTCCTATACAACCGAATCGGAGACATCGGACTAATTGTAAGCATAGCATGACTTGCCTCCACTACAAACACCTGAGAAATACAGCCCCCCCTCCAAACTCAAATACCCACCCTACCACTACTAGGCCTAATCCTAGCAGCCACAGGAAAATCTGCCCAATTTGGTCTCCACCCATGATTACCCGCAGCCATAGAAGGCCCTACACCCGTATCAGCACTATTACACTCCAGCACCATGGTCGTCGCAGGCATCTTCCTAATAATCCGCCTCCACCCAATACTCACCAATAACCAAACAGCCCTAACTATCTGCCTATGTTTAGGCGCCCTATCCTCACTATTTGCAGCAACCTGCGCACTTACCCAAAATGATATCAAAAAAATTATCGCCTTCTCAACATCAAGTCAACTAGGACTAATAATAGTTACCATTGGATTAAACATACCACAACTAGCCTTCCTGCACATCTCAACCCACGCTTTCTTCAAAGCAATACTATTCCTATGCTCAGGCTCGATCATCCATAGTCTGAACGGAGAACAGGACATCCGAAAAATAGGGAACCTACAAACTACCCTCCCAGTAACCTCAACATGCCTAACAATCGGAAACCTTGCCCTAATGGGAACCCCCTTCCTAGCCGGATTCTACTCAAAAGACCCAATCATCGAAAGCCTAAACACCTCACACCTAAATGCCTGAGCATTACTACTTACCCTACTAGCCACATCATTCACTGCCACCTACAGTATACGAATAACCCTACTAACTCAAACCGGACCCACCCGAGTACCAACAATAACCCCAACAAACGAAAACAGCCCAGCAGTTATTAACCCCATTACCCGCCTAGCTATGGGGAGCATGCTAGCAGGACTATTAATCTCCTCCTACATAACCCCAACCAAAACCCCCCCCATAACCATACCAACTTCAACAAAAATAGCAGCCCTAATCGTTACAGCCCTAGGCATCTTGCTAGCCCTAGAACTATCAAACATAACCCACTCTATAACAAAACCTAAACAAATCACCTGATCAAACTTCTCAACTTCCCTCGGGTTCTTCAACCCCCTAATCCACCGCCTAACAACTAAATCCATATTAAACAGCGGACAAAAGATCGCCACAAACCTAGTAGACCTGTCATGGTACAAAAAAATAGGCCCAGAAGGACTATCAGAACTCCAACTCATAATATCTAAATCCTCAACCTCCATCCACTCCGGCCTAATTAAAGCCTACATAGGAACATTCGCCCTAACCGCCATAATAATAATTCTATCCATCACATAACCACCACTTAATGGCCCCAAACATCCGCAAATCTCACCCACTAATAAAAATTGTTAACAATTCACTCATTGACCTACCAACCCCACCCAACATTTCCGCTTGATGAAACTTTGGCTCCCTACTAGGCATTTGCTTAGTAGTACAAATCGCAACTGGCCTACTAATGGCCACTCACTATACTGCAGACACCACCTTAGCCTTCTCATCCGTAGCTCACACATGCCGAAACGTCCAACACGGATGACTAATCCGAAATTTACACGCCAACGGAGCATCAATATTTTTCATCTGCATCTACCTCCACATCGGACGAGGACTTTACTACGGCTCATACCTAAACAAGGAGACCTGAAACACAGGCGTCATCCTGCTCCTAACCTTAATAGCTACTGCCTTCGTCGGTTATGTACTCCCATGGGGTCAAATATCCTTCTGAGGCGCTACAGTAATCACCAATCTATTCTCAGCCATCCCGTACATCGGTCAAACCATCGTAGAATGAGCCTGAGGCGGGTTCTCAGTAGACAACCCCACTCTAACTCGATTCTTTGCCCTCCACTTCTTACTCCCGTTCTTAATCGCAAGCTTAGCCATAATTCACCTTACCTTCCTACACGAGACCGGCTCAAACAACCCACTAGGTCTAACCTCAAACTGCGACAAAATCCCCTTCCACCCATACTTCTCATTAAAAGACGCCCTAGGCTTTGCACTAATACTCCTCCTTCTTACAACCCTTGCCTTATTCTCCCCCAACCTTCTAGGAGACCCCGAAAACTTCTCCCCAGCTAACCCCCTAGTTACTCCACCACACATCAAACCAGAATGATACTTTCTATTCGCATACGCAATCCTACGCTCCATCCCAAACAAACTAGGAGGAGTACTAGCACTAGCTGCCTCCGTACTAGTACTATTCTTAATGCCCATCCTACATATGTCCAAACAACGCGCAATAACCTTCCGACCCCTTTCACAGCTCTTATTCTGAGCTTTAGTGGCTAACCTACTTATCCTAACCTGAATCGGCAGCCAACCAGTAGAACACCCATTCATTATCATCGGCCAACTAGCTTCAATCACCTACTTCACCCTCCTACTAATCCTCCTCCCCCTCGCCGGAATTCTAGAAAACAAATTACTAAATCACTAAAATACCCTAACCACTCTAATAGTTTACTAAAAACATTGGTCTTGTAAGCCAAAAAATGAAGATCAAACCCTTCATTAGAGTTAACATCCCTCAGAGAAAGAGGACTTAAACCTCTACCGTCAACTCCCAAAGCTAACATTCTAGAACTAAACTATTCTCTGACCCCTAAACTGCCCGAATAGCCCCACGAGATAACCCCCGCACAAGCTCTAAAACCACAAACAACGTCAACAACAACCCCCAACCAGACATCAAAAACAACCCTACCCCGCACGAATAAAACATAGCAACTCCCCCAAAATCAAACCGGACAGAAGCTGCCCCAATACTATCCACTGTCATAACATCAACCCCCAAACACTTCCACACCTCTCCCAATACCACACCAAAAATTAACACACCAACTATCCCCAAACCATAACTAAAAACTCCCCAACTGTCCCAAGCCTCAGGAAACGGGTCCGCCGCCAACGCCACAGAATAGACGAAAACTACCAACATCCCCCCCAAATACACCATAAAGAGAACTAAAGCCAAAAACGATGCCCCAAGACTAACCAGTCAACCACAACCTATAACAGAACCCACCACCAAACCCAATACCCCATAATGTGGTGAAGGATTAGATGCGACACTTAAACTACCCAACAAAAAACACAACCCCATAAATAAAATAAAATAAGTCATAAGTTCTTGCTTGGTCTCATCCAAGACTTGTGACCTGAAAAATCACTGTTGTATTTCAACTACAAAAACATGTACCTCGTACATTTATGGCTACCCCCCCTACCCCCCCATGTACAGTACATTATATTATGTCCTTATATCATTACAGTTAACTTGGTGCTTAACTACTGATATGGGTAATATAATTTCATGTGTTATGTACAAAGGGTTAATGTGTTATAGACATAATAGACTTTATGTGGTATATCATGTATATTGTACTTAAATCTTTAGGTATTGGTCAGTTCATGTATTAGGATAATAGTCAAGTACTCGTGCTAAATACATCACTGTTTAGTCTTTGTATTAATATGTTCGATGTGTATGGAAGTGTACTAAGTAATTCCTATCCATGTTTGAGGACATAATATTTAGTATTCTTGGTTTCATGTACCGGTAGCTGTCGTATTAGTTTATCTATTAATCGTTCACTCAACTAAGTTGTGATCACTCGATGCGTTCGTTAGGTTTAATTACCAGCTTCAGGATCATTCTTTCCCTCTAACCCTCGAAGCACTCCTTGCTCTTTTGCGCCACTGGTTGTTACTTCAGGACCATGTATTAGCATAACTCCAAGGAACTTGCTCTTCATGAGACCATTGGCTAATGTTTTATGTTCTTCTCACCCGTGATCGCGGCATACCCATCCACCTATGCACCTGGTTTTTTTTCTCTCGGGGCGTCTTCACTCTGCCCTTCAGAGTGCGGCGGGTGAACACAATCTCTTGACGTGAGCATACAATGACCGGCGTCCTGTTTTGTGGCCCTCAAGAATCCCTCGATGATACGGTTTGCGTGTAAGGGGAATCATTTTTACACTGATGCACTTTGCCTCGCATTTGGTTATGGAGCTTCCATATTTCCTACTAAATGCCATTATTGGATTAATGATTATGGGGCATATTTTTTCAATTTTTAAACACTCCTAATTTTCTGTAATATACAAAATACAACTAGGAAAATTTCAACTGACAGATAAATTAACAACTTAACAACTTTTTTTAAAAATTTATCATATCTTAACATAACAAACTTATTATCTTTCTACTACTCAAATCTCATTAAAACAACAAACAACAAAC